AACTATTACTGCGAAAATTGGTGAATACAACCAACTATCATTAAGAATGTCATCTTTGGACCAAAAACAAGCAAGAGGTGGAATACCACAAAGAGAAAGTGTACCCACTAAAAAAGTAGTTCTTGTAATTGGAACATATCTTGTTAAACCACCCATAAGAACCATATTCTGACTTTTATCTGGCGAATATCCAACAATAGGTTCCATTGAATGAATAATAGATCCGGATCCCAAAAACAATAAAGCTTTTGAATAGGCATGAGTGATCAAATGGAATAAAGCAGCTCGATAAGAACCTATACCTAGAGCTAACATAATATAACCCAATTGAGACATTGTAGAATAGGCTAAGCTTTTTTTAATGTCTCTTTGAGCAAGGGCCAAAGTAGCCCCTAATAATAGTGTTATTACACCTATTAAAGAAATGAAATTCATTATATAAGGTATGACTATGAAAAGAGGAAGAAGCCGAGCTACAAGAAAAATTCCTGCTGCTACCATAGTAGCAGCGTGTATAAGAGCCGAAATAGGAGTGGGTCCTTCCATAGCATCAGGTAACCATACGTGAAGGGGGAATTGTGCGGATTTAGCAACTGCACCGACGAAGAATAAAGAAGCACACAAAGTAGCAAATAAAGAATTGGCCCCATTATTCTGGATTAAGTTATTAGTTATTTCGAGCAAATCCCGAAATTCTAAACTACCAGTTATCCAATAAAAACCTAAGATTCCTAACAATAAACCAAAATCCCCTACACGATTAGTTACAAAAGCTTTTTGACAAGCACTTGCTGCAATTGGTCGTGTGAACCAAAACCCTATTAATAAATAAGAACACACTCCCACTAGTTCCCAAAAAATATAAATTTGTATCAAATTTGAACTAGTAACTAATCCCAGCATAGAAGTATTAAAAAAACTCATATAAGCAAAAAATCTCAAATATCCTTGATCGTGATACATATACTTGTCACTATAAATAAGAACCATGATTCCAACAGTAGTAATTAGTATTGACATAATAGAAGTAAGTGGATCGATCAAGTATCCAAAATCTAAGGAAAAATCATTATTGATGGTCCAAGACCATAGATATTGATAGATAAAACTTCCATTTATTTGTTGAATAGACAGATTGGCCGAAAACACCATAGCTATACTTAAGAGTAAAACACTAGGGAAAGCCCACATGCGACGAATATTTTTTGTTGCTGTCGGAATAAGTAGAAGTCCAAATCCTATTGACATAGTAACTGGAAGTGGAAGAAAAGGTATTATCCACGCATATTGATATGTATGTTCCATAAGAAAAGAAACTCTTTTTTCTTATAATTGCAAATTGTTCTCGATTCACCAATTCTTATCTTTTTTATCCTTTTAGAAGGGAACAATAATAAAAGAAATCAACAAAAAAAAAGATATGAAAAAAAAAAGTCAAATATTGGGATTCTTAATTATTCTGATTTTTTCTCAGATATTTGAAATATTCCAAAATTGACAATAGGTTGGTCAAAAAATATGACCAAATAACTATGTAAAGGTAAAGGCGATTACCTAGTAGTTATTTTAACTAAGAAAAGATTAAAGGAATATGAGATTTAAAAATAATTTTCTTACTACTTTAGTAGATTTTGTATTTATTATATTTTGCTATTTTTTTGGTGATTAATAAACATATTACATATACTATAATAGTATGTATAATAAATATATTATATGGTATAGTAAATATAGTAAGGAAAAAGAATTAGACCAAAAAAAGAGTACTTTTTTTATTCAAATATGGATCATAGTATCTATATTCGAATAAAAAAAAAAATACCGAGGTTTTCTAGTTCATTTTGGGAGTGGAGTAATTACCAAACTTGTTGTGTAACTGATTGATTGGATTGAAATCCAATAAAGAAAACTTATGTTTATCGGAAATCTTATGATACTCCTTACTTCGTATATAACTGAAATAAAAAATTACTTAGGTTACCTAAGTAATGGAATGTCTTGTTTAACGGATTAAGTACTAGTTCTAATTTAGTTCTAATTGGAATTTGAATTATGGACATAGCACTCTGGCCTTAATCAATTTTCATTTTCCCTTATTTTCTTCTATTTTTTTTCCCTCATGTCATTTATATATGTGATGTGTGATGCGCGCGCATACATATATGCGATATATATATCACATATACATGTATATATAAATATATTTGTATTATATATATTTGTATGTTTATTATATATATTTATATATTTATATGTTAAAGTAAAAAAACAATGTATATTTAAAAGAGTATATTAAAAAAATTATCCACATACACGAAATAAGTATAGATAATAACTAAAAATAACGATCTATTTTGAAGAATACATGTCTTTCACATACAACGATAAAAAGAGGAACCCCCCTTTTTTTGAATGGCAGTTCCAAAAAAACGTACTTCTATGTCAAAAAAACGTATTCGTAGAAATATTTGGAAGAAAAAAGGATATTTAGCTGCAGTAAAAGCTTTTTCTTTAGCGAAATCGGTTTCCACCGGACATTCAAAAAGTTTTTTTGTGCGACCAAACAAATAATAAAGTCTTAGAATAATCTCAATTGATATAGCCTAAACAACCTCAAATTTTGTAAGATGAATGTTAACTAATGTATTTTTCGGTATTGAATTTCTCAATATTAGTTAGAACTCACTGCTGTGATATATAGAATAAGAGTTTTTTATATATTGGGTTCTTTGTATATTGGGTTCGAAGTATTATTTTTTTCCCTATCACAATTGTACTTTTCTATTGTGAAAAGTACAATTGTGATAGAGATTGAAACTCTTTTGTTATATGCCTATCCCAAAACTAAATTGGTTTTGTAAATGGTATCATAAATTAGAAATTATATGCGCAATAAAGAATATTAATACTTGAATTTAAATATACTAAGGTATCGAAATCATTAGAAAAATAACAAATTCTTTGTATTTAATGATGAAATTGTGATAGATATGAAATCCTAGTTATTTGATTTTGTTCATTGAAAAAAAAACTCAATCTTTTTCATTTGAATCCATGAAATCGTATAAATGAAAAACAAATCAGAAAAAAAAATAGAGAAAAAAGACAATTCTTAGTTTTATACCTCAACTGAGAAAAAACTATTGAGTTCCAACTGTTTGGAGAGAACTTAGTTTCTAGTACGTGAAAGTCGATTGTTAAAAAACCCACGACGATACTACCTAAGTAGGTATTTTATTGAAAATTCAAATATTTAAACCACAAACCAGTCTTTATTCATCGATTCTAATTAATGAACTATATTGAATCCTTGAATCTCGACGATTCAACATGAATTGACTATTATTATTTCAAGTAAGCCGCCATGGTGAAATCGGTAGACACGCTGCTCTTAGGAAGCAGTGCTAAAGCATCTCGGTTCGAGTCCGAGTGGCGGCATCTTATCTTCTAAAAGAGATACAATAGATCCTAAAATGTATTCAATTCCCGATTTCCAATTCTGTAATGGGATCTCTTTTATGATATTTGCGACTTTAGAACATATATTAACTCATATTTCTTTTTCGATCATTTCAATTGTGATTACGATTCATTTGATGACCTTATTAGTCCACAAAATTGTAGGATTACGTGATTCGTCAGAAAAAGGGATGATAGCTACTTTTTTCTCTATAACAGGATTATTAGTTTCTCGTTGGATTTCTTCGGGACATTTTCCATTAAGTAATTTATACGAGTCATTAATCTTCCTTTCGTGTAGTTTCTTCATTATTCATATGATTCCCAAGATACGTAACCTTAAAAATGATTTAAGCACAATAATTGCACCAAGTACCATTTTTACTCAAGGCTTTGCCATGTCGGGTCTTTCAACTGAAATGCATCAATCTGCAATATTAGTACCTGCTCTACAATCTCAGTGGTTAATGATGCACGTAAGTATGATGTTATTGAGCTATGCAGCTCTTTTATGCGGATCATTATTATCAGTCGCTCTTCTAGTCATTACATTTCGAAAAAACATCGATATTTTTTGTAAAAGCAATAATTTCTTAATTAAGTCATTTTTCTTTGGTGAGATTGAATATTTGAATGAAAAAAGAAGTGTTTTTAAAAACACTTCTTTTCCTTCATTTCGAAATTATTACAAATATCAATTAACTGAGCGTTTGGATTATTGGAGTTATCGTGTCATTAGTCTAGGGTTTACCTTTTTAACCATAGGTATTCTTTGTGGAGCAGTATGGGCTAATGAGGCATGGGGATCCTATTGGAATTGGGACCCCAAGGAAACTTGGGCATTTATTACTTGGACCATATTCGCGATTTATTTACATACTAGAACAAATATAAATTGGAAAGGTACGAATTCGGCACTTGTAGCTTCTATAGGATTTCTTATAATTTGGATATGCTATTTTGGGATCAATCTATTAGGAATAGGTCTACATAGTTATGGTTCATTCACATAAACATCTAATTGAATAAACTACATGAAGAATACATAAGATAAAAGCATCATACCATATATAAATATAACGAAAGTTTGTTTTTATGAGTTTTTGAGAACCATTAAAATTTGAATGATTCCTTGATTCAAACGGTTCTCAAAAACTCGAGATGTATCTAATTACAATTCTTATTCATTTTATTTCTTTTTTCATTATACAGTACAGAAACGATTTTCAAAATATTAAATTCAAAGAATTATAAGACTTTCCTTCCGTCTCATTAATGAAACACTATCTATGATAATAATTGGATAGGATAGCGTGTACCTTGTCAACTGATAACGAGAGAACGAAATCGGGATAAATACCAATACCTATTACGGGTAGAAAGATACAGATTGAAAGAAATAGTTCTCGTGGTCCAGAATCCCAAAAATTCGAGTTTGGAATATTAAATAGCTTGTATCCATAAAACATCTGACGTAACATAGATAATAAATAAATAGGAGTTAATATCATTCCAATTGCCATTACAAAAGTAATTAGCATTTTTGGCATTAAAAGATATTTTGTACTAGTAATTAGTCCAAAGAATACTACAAATTCCGCAACAAAACCACTCATTCCTGGCAATGCAAGAGAAGCCATCGAGAAGCTACTGAACATGGTAAATATTTTTGGCATTGGGATAGATATCCCTCCCATTTCTTCGAGATAAACAAGACGTGTTCTATCACAACTCGTTCCCGCCAAGAAAAAAAGTGCAGCACCAATAAATCCATGAGAGAGCATTTGTAAAATAGCTCCATTGAGTCCCATGTCGGTTATAGAACCAATTCCTATAATTGTGAAACCCATGTGAGATACAGAGGAATAGGCTATTCTCTTTTTTAAATTACGTTGACCAAGAGAAGTTGAAGCTGCATAGATTATTTGCATTGTTCCTAGTATCACCAACCAGGGAGAAAATATAGAATGAGCGTGGGGTAATAATTCCATATTGATCCGAATCAATCCATATGCGCCCATTTTTAATAAGATTCCAGCTAAAAGCATACATGTACTGTAATGTGCTTCTCCATGGGTATCAGGTAACCATGTATGTAGGGGTATAATCGGCAATTTGACAGCATAAGCAATAAGGAAGCCAAAATAGAATATTATTTCCAATGCCACAGGATATGATTGATTAATTAATCTTTCAAAATCTAATGTTGGTTCATTGGAACCATATAAACCCATACCTAGAACTCCTATTAAGAAAAAAATGGAACCCCCTGCAGTGTACAAAATAAACTTTGTAGCCGAGTAGAGACGTTTCTTTCCCCCCCACATGGATAAAAGTAAGTAAACAGGAATTAATTCTAACTCCCACATGATGAAAAAAAGTAAAAGGTCTCGAGAAGAAAATAATCCTATTTGACCGCTGTACATTGCTAGCATCAGGAAATAGAACAACCGCGAATTTATAGTAATTGGCCAAGCTGCTAAAGTTGCTAAAGTAGTGATAAATCCTGTCAGTAAAATGGGTCCTATGGAAAGTCCATCGATTCCTAGTCTCCAGTGGAAATCAAAAACATCTATCCATTTAGAATCTTCCTTCAATTGCATTAATGGATCATCCAATTGGAAATGATAACAGAATGCATAAGTCGTTAGAAGGAGTTCTAACAAGCATATACATAGGGTATACCACCGAAATATCTTATTCCCTCTATGAGGGAAAAAGAAAATTGAAGAACCCGCGAATATCGGTAAAACAACAAGTATTGTTAACCAAGGAAAATAACTCGTGATAAAGACAAGATACGTTTTGACCAGAAAAGCCCGTCCTCAAAATAATATATTTTGTCGAGCACGGGCTTTTGTCGGTAAAGAGGAATCACAAATGATTCAAGTGGAGTTTTTTGTAACGTATCAATAAGATAGAGCCATGCTGCGAGTTGTTTCAGGCCCTAAATAAACACGGACACTCAAAAAATCTGTTGGGCAGGCGGATTCACATCTCTTACAACCTACACAGTCCTCGGTTCTTGGCGCGGAAGCTATTTGCTTGGCTTTACATCCGTCCCAAGGTATCATTTCCAATACATCTGTGGGGCAAGCTCGTACACATTGAGTACACCCTATACATGTATCATAAATTTTTACTGAATGTGACATTGGATCTATAAATTCCAGTTTTGAACATAAAAGATTTTCGATCTGGTCAAATCAAATTAGTAGTAAATGAATCATATATTATATATTGTATAATTGTAGACACCAGACGAAGCAGTGGTTTATTAAAAACAATCAATATATTTCTTAAATCAATCTGTTTATGAGAAAAGGTCAAGAGACTTTGATTTTCGTTTCAACAATGATGCTGATACGAGTTGTACATGCGAATTCAAATTAATTGGCCAACAAATTGGTCATCATGATTTCAATATCAATATAAAAATGCAATTCAATAAAATCGAATTGCATTCAAATTCCATAAAAAATAGTATTTCAATTCTATTAAATATTTTTATGTGTCTTTATTTAAATTATCTATGATGATTATCACTAATTATTCAACAAATTCGATTGATTAATACGAGTTGATTTTCTGTTACGATGGATCGACGAAACAATAGCAAGTCCAATAGCTGCTTCAGCAGCTGCAATGGCTATAACAAAGATTGAGAAAATGTCTCCTTTTAATTGGCGACTATCAAATATATCCGAAAATGTTACAAGATTGATATTAACCGAATTTAGTATAAGCTCAAGACACATAAGCGCTCTAACCATGTTTCGACTTGTGATCAATCCATAGATACCGATAGAAAATAAATAAACACTCAAAAAAAGGACATGCTCAAACATCATTGACTAACTCCTTATCAATCTCGATTCATTTCAATATGAACAACAATTCAACCGATTCAATTGATTAGAATAGAACAATTACACAACAAAAGAAGATATTGACGGTAGATAGATTTAACTAAAAATTTCTATTTATTTATTTAGAATTTAGTTAGAATTCTAAGAATTGGGAATTTTTATTAAGTTAAGTATTTTTATTGCTTATTGTCGAGCCATAGTAATTGCACCTATCAAGGAAACTAAAAGAATTATAGAAATGAGTTCAAACGGAAGATAAAAATCTGTTGATAAATGAATCCCAATTTGTTGAACGTTATTTATTAGGTCCTGTTCCATAATCTGGTTTGATCTTGCAGTCCAAATAATCCCGTACCATGACGTATCTGGGATAGTAGTAATTAGTGAAAAAAGAATAGTTGTACAAACCATCGAAGTGACCCCATCTCCAATGGTCCAAAAATAGGAATTATTGGAATATTCTGAACCATTCATGAACATTACAGCAAATATGATCAAGACATTTATGGCTCCCACATAAATAAGGAGCTGTGCGGCAGCTACAAAATAGGAGTTCGATGAAATATAGAATAAGGATATACAAACAAGAACCAATCCCAACGAAAAGGCAGAATAAATTGGATTGGTAAATAATACTACCCCCAGACCCCCTAATACAAGAATTGACCCCAGAAATACAACAAGAATACCATGTATTGGTCCAGGTAAATCCATTATGTATAAAATACAAAATAAATAACTTTAACTATTTCATGACCTTACTTTAACTTTACTAAATAAATGGTCCAGGAAAGGAAAAGGGGTTACCCTATTTTTTTTTTCTTGTATATAATATTGTATATGATACATTTATAATTGAATTGAATTTGAATATGGATTAATGTAGATATAGATAAAATTATCGGGCCAATCCTACTTTATTTATATTTATCCGAAAGAAAAAAAAAAAAGAAAAGAGTAGTTGGAATATGTAGTTGAAATTTGCTATTTCGAAATCATCACGAAAAATATATTCTCAGTTTAAATCAAACAGTGATTCTCAACAATTAATAGTTATTCGTTTTTATTTGTAGTTACTGACTACCCAAAATAAAAAGCTTGGATCCTTTATATCAAAACAAAATCTTAGTAATCGGTAATTGTTCTTGAATCAAAGGGTTTATCTTTGGCTATTTTTATTTGAGTCGAATTCATAACTGTTTGAATTGTGTAATCTCCAATTATTGAGATTGGTAATCGACCCAAAGCAATTTGATTATAATTCAATTCGTGACGATCATAAGTGGAAAGTTCATATTCTTCAGTCATTGATAAACAATTTGTTGGACAATACTCGACACAGTTACCACAAAAGATACAAACCCCGAAATCTATACTATAATTAAGTAATTGTTTTTTTTTAATATCTCTTTCAAATCTCCAATCAACAACGGGTAGATCTATCGGGCATACACGAACACATACTTCACAAGCAATACATTTATCAAATTCAAAGTGGATTCGACCCCGGAAACGCTCTGATGTGATCGATTTTTCATAAGGATAGTGAATAGTTACAGGTAAACGATTTGTGTGGGATAAGGTAATTATGAAACTTTGACCAATGTACCTTGCAGCTCGTATTGTTTGTTGACCATAATTCATGAACCCAATTACCATAGGGAACATATTGTAGATATACATGAAAAAATTGACGTTTCTTTCTCTTGTTTGATAGAGATTAGGAATCTAAAATAGTGTTAGCATATTCAGTTATTTATAATGAAACAAGTTGGGAAGAAGTTGTTAATAACAGATTACCTAGAGAAATAGGTAAAAGAAATTTCCATCCAAGATTTAATAACAGGTCCATTCTCATCCTAGGTAAAGTCCATCTTGTTGTGATAGAAATGAAGAGAAACAAATAAGCTTTAGTTAATGTAATAAGGATCCCCATTGTCATTCCAAAAATGCCAGCGATTTTATTTAGTCTGAAAAGCTCAGGAATGGATATATACGGAATAGATAAATTCCACCCACCTAAGTAAAGAACTGTTACAAATAATGAAGAAACTAATAAATTTAGGTAAGAAGCAAGATAAAATAAACCGTATTTGATACCCGAATACTCGGTTTGATAACCTGCTACTAATTCCTCCTCTGCTTCTGGTAAATCAAAGGGCAATCTCTCACATTCGGCTAGAGAAGAAATTAGAAAAACAAAAAATCCTATAGGCTGGCGCCACAGATTCCACCCCCAAAAACCATATTTTGACTGTGCTTCAACTATATCAACTGTACTTGAACTGTTAGATAATCATAGTCGATAATAACATCACTGTTCCCATCGCTATTTCAAAACCGTACGTGAGACCTCAGCTTCATACGGCTCCTCGATGGCCACAAAAAAAATGTAAGGACGGGTTCGGTCTTATCGCCATCTTTGGGTAAATAGAATAAAGATACATCGGAAAGTCCCAAATTAGACCAATGGAATTCTGTCTGCTAGAATAAGAAAAAAAAGTGCTTCCGAATTGATCTCATCCTTTACAATAAGAATTTCTCTTTGTTCGGTAATAACTTATTATTTCAATAAAATACTCCTTATATCAATCAATACAAAATAAAAAGAATTAGTCATTAGTTCATGAATCGTGATAAGAATTCGATATGTATGAATATGGATAGATAAAAGAATAAATAAGGATCCCCTTTTTTTATTATTCATTCAATTACTGCATTCCATTTATTTTTTCCTGTTCTTCTGTCTCAGAGGAGGATACTAAAAAAAAAAAATAAAGGATTAATTCGTTCTTGATAGTCATTTCTTTAACCAGTGAATAGGAGCATACTCTAGATCGGAATCGTAGGGAAGTACTACTTGATCATTTCTACCAATTTAAAGTCCTTATTATGATTCGTTTTATGAAGAAATACCTCTTTTTTGATACCTTACACTATCTCCATTACTAATCCTTTGTGTACCTTGGTGTTCCTAACCGTCCACTGACTTTTGATTGATCCCCGGTATAGTAATACATACGAGACAGTAGTAGAAACTCCATACAGTTGATCTTTTGTTTGCGCCCGCTTCAAGATATGATGACTAATCAAAAAATCTTACTTAATCTTGGGGTAAGCAGTTTACACTGCTTATGTTTACTTCAACTTTATTCTTGTACATAGGGAATGAGATTTTTTCTTCTTACTACAAATTTATAAGCTGTTTAGTTTCACTCATATAACTATCTGGTTTAACTCATCAACCCGAATGCTGAATAAAAAAAAAATGAAAACATCTATTCAATACATTGAACCTCTTTCTTTTTTCTTTTATTTATAGAAGAGAGGTTCAAAGTTCATATTCCAACGAATCACACGTAGAGATATTGATAACACACATAGAGTTAATGGTATTTCATAACTAATAGATTGAGCAGAAGCTCGTAGACCACCTAAAAAGGAATATTTATTATTCGATCCATATCCTGACATAAGAAGCCCAATAGGAGCAATACTGGAAATGGCGATCCATAAAAAAACACCTATACTGAGATCGGCTAAAACAAGACGATACCCAAAAGGAATTACTAAATAACTTAGTAGAATTGATATAACCGCTATAGACGGTCCCACACTAAACAAACGAATATCTCCTCGAGATGGGAGGAGGTCCTCTTTAAAAAGTAGTTTAGTCCCATCCGCTATAGCTTGAAGAATTCCCAACGGGCCAGCATATTCAGGCCCAATACGTTGTTGTATCGCTGCAGATATTTCTCTTTCTAACCACACAATTACTAGTACCCCTATTGTGATTCCCAATATAAGGGTCAAAATGGGTACAATCCATATTAGTCCATACACTTCTTTTAAAAATTCCGAGGTAGAAAAAGAATTGATAGTTTGTACTTCTGTCGTATCAATTATCATTTCAACGATCAACTTCTCCCATAATGATATCTATACTACCCAATATCGTCATGATATCAGCCAATTTCATTCTTTTAACTAGCTGAGGAAGAATTTGCAAATTGATAAAACCGGGTGGACGAATTTTCCATCTCCAGGGGAAAACGCTATTATCTCCTATCAAATAAATTCCCAATTCTCCTTTTGGGGCTTCCACTCTCACATAAAGTTCTTGTTTCGACAATTCCAAATTGGGTGAAGGTTTTTTACTAATAAATCTATATTCAAAATCATTCCATTCGGAATTCTTTGCTCTATCAAAGCGTCGTACTTCTAAATTTTCATAAGGTCCTCCAGGAATTCCTTCTAGAGCCTGTTGAATAATTTTTATGGATTCCTTCATTTCACCGATTCGTACTAAATAACGAGCTAATGAATCTCCTTCTTTTTGCCATTGGACTTCCCAATCGAATTCATTGTAACACTCATAATGATCAACTTTACGAAGATCCCATTGGATTCCAGAAGCTCGTAACATCGGTCCTGATAAACCCCAATTTACAGCTTCTTCTCCACCAATAATGCCCACTCCTTCAACTCGTTCCAAAAAAATGGGATTCCACGTAATAAGTTTTTGATATTCAACAACTCCTGTTAAAGAATAATCGCAGAAATCCAAACATTTATCTATCCATCCATAAGGTAGATCAGCAGCTACTCCTCCGATACGGAAATAATTATGCATCATTCGCATACCTGTGGCGGCTTCGAATAGATCATATATCAATTCTCTTTCTCTGAAAATATAGAAAAAGGGAGTCTGTGCACCGATATCTGCCATAAAAGGTCCAAGCCATAACAAATGAGAAGCTATACGGCTCAATTCCAGCATAATTACTCTGATATAGCTAGCTCTTTGAGGTACTTGAACATTTTCCAATTGTTCTGGTGCATTTACGGTTATTGCCTCCGTGAACATAGTAGCTAAATAATCCCATCGTGTTACATAAGGTAGATATTGTATAATTGTTCGATTTTCCGCTATTTTTTCCATTCCTCTGTGTAAATAGCCCAATATGGGCTCACAGTCAATAACATCTTCACTATCGAGAGTAACGATTAGTCGAAGAACACCATGCATTGATGGGTGGTGAGGCCCCATATTGACTATCATGAGATCTTTTCTTGTAACCGGTACTGTCATATCTTTTCTTCCTTAATTCATTATTCCATGAATTCCTCAAAACGAGGCTCATCAAAACGAAAAATCGAATACTACTAAAAAAAATTCAAACGATTAAATTAACGAGTTTTTGGCTCCCGAATATCCAACTGACCAATTAATTTCTTATAATGTACTCTATTTTTCTTTGACAAATAAGCCAGCAACCGTTGACGTTTTCCTAGAATTTTTCGTAGACCCCTTTGCGATAAAAAATCTTTTTTGTGCAATTCCAAATGTGAAGTAAGTCGCCGTATCTTATTGGTGAAACTGAATACTTGAAATTCAACAGAACCTTTGTTTTCTTTTTTTTCTTCTTGTGGAATAATGGAAATGAATAAATTTTTGACCATAAAAAATTTTTCTATCCTTTTTCTTTCTTTTTCATGGATTTTTCCGATCAGGAAAAATCAAAAAAAAAAGAATTATGCCAGTTATTTTAATCTAGTACACACAAAAATTTGGATGTATTCATATACTACTTCTTTATTTTATCCAAATCAAATTTTCAATTTGATTTGGATAGAAAGGGATAATATGTTTTCGCATTAACGAAAGAAAAAAAAAATTTCTTTCTATCTAAAAGGATTCCGCTAATTTATTTATTCCTATATCCAATTGAATGGATACACCATACAATCTGTATCATTTACCAAAATATAACATAGCATATGCGTACATCTTTCAGCTTTCATATACCGAAAATGTCACGGAATATAGATATATATGATATAGGAAATATACTATTAAATTAAATAATTCTAAATCGTGGATACATATGTATCCTTGACATACTGAAACGACTGCCATTATTGGTATCAAACCAATAGCGATTCATACAAGCAAAATCTTCTAATCGGTAATTGGGCCAAAGAACAAATTTACATTTAATGAATTTATTTGTATCTGTATTAAGATGCTTGTCCTCATCCAAAAATTTTCCAGAGTTTCTTATGTTGTTTTCATTGCAAAATAATGGATTTCCATTTCTATCCGTAACATTCCAATTATGGGAATTGAAACAAATTAACATTCTCAATTCTCTACGACGTCTAGGAGATAGAATATTTTCAGGAACAAGGAAATCATAATAATTTGTGTCCCCATTCACAAGCATATTCCCATATCGTACAATGGGTTTATCCAAATTCCTCTTATCAATATATCTTTTTTTGATGCATTTTCTATTAGTTTGGTGTTTATTGTTCTCGACCAATGAAATACTTATAGTTTGATATATAATCAATTTTCCATCCCTTTTTATAGATAGACGAATTGGTTCGATAATTAATATTCCTTTTTTTATCAATTCTGTAAGAGCTAGATCTTTCTGAATTAGCATTACATCCAGATGCATCTCTCCTCTTTGAATCGAGGATATAGCAATTTCCTTTGGATTTATCAGTCTAAGTAAGAGACAATATACCTTGATATTATTGATCATTCTTTGGTTCAAGGAGTCATCCCATCTTAATTGAAAAAAGAAATATTTTTTCAGGAATAAATCAAGTTCTGCTTCCTTGTTTTTCTTGGATTGTTTTTTCTTTTTACCATTTTTAATGGTAATGTCTGATCTCGCGTAATTCTCTTCAATATCTTTTTTTTTGTTTTCTTTTCGTAGATCTGATACAAGATTTACTTGGTCTTGTTGTTCATTTTTTTGTTGGTTGAAATTTTCTAATTTAAGATATTTTTTTTGATCAGATATTATCTGAAGATTTTTTTTTCTGTTTATATTGATGTTTTTATTTTGACTTTTATTTTTATAAAAATAAAAGTCAAAAAGAAGTAATTTGATTGGTATAATCCATGGTTTAATCTTATATGTATCAACAAGTAAGACAAATTCTGGGAAGAACCAAGATTCTAGATTTGATATGGTACGATAAACTCTTTCTTGATTCAGTCCCATCCAATTCAAAAAAATACTTTTTTGATTGGATGGGTTGATTTTTTGATGAATCGTAAGAGACAAAATATCTTTTTTTTTCAATTTGTTGTTGATTTTTTTTTCAGTCTTAGTATTTTTATCAATTTTGGTACCGATATGTGTATTGGTCCAGGTCTCAATATCGATATTTTTTCTAAGACAAAAATGGAGAATTCTACAATCAAAATATTTTCTATCTAGATTTTTATGCGTATCAATAATATATCCTTCTTCTAGATAATCACTAATAGCTGTACTTACCAATACATAAAATGATTCGGATTTCGGTTTATTGAAATTATATGGAATTTTGAGAACCCCGTTTACTTGTAATCTTGACCCATAAATATATAAATCCTTCTTATTCCCATAGTTCATATATTTATGTGACAAAAGATCATATCTGTAGTGTTTTTTCCATTTTTCTTTTTGATTTGTCAATGAATCCGCTGCATAGTAATTTTGTTTCACGTAATGAATTAATTGGTCTTTTTCTTTTTTATATGAATCCGATTTAATTGAGTCTTTATTTTGAATCCTATAACGTTGATTGATTCTATTTCGCCATTTTTGCGGTACTAACCACGACCATTTGGTTTGAGATAAATTGTATTGATAATGCCCCTTTAACCAGTTTTTCCATTCAATCATTCCAGACTTATGAATTTTCTTATGTCTTGAATTGGAATCAAATATTCCTCGTGTCATACAATAATCCTTGATTTTATCCTTAATAAAAGGATAAGTCCCCTGATATTGAAGTAGAGATTTCAAGTGATACTTGTTAAGTAATTGGGTTTGTGATAATTTGTAAAATACATATGCTTGGGACAAGGAGGATAAGTCATAATACATTTTTGTACTATTACTAATATTAGTATTCGAAAACGACTTTTTTATAGTGGAAAAAGAGTTCATTGTATTTTGATCTCTTTCATCAATTCCTTCCGGATTTGTTTGATCGTTGTAAACGGATTTATGGATTATTTTTTTTGGTGATTCAAAGAAAAGTTGGAAATTGATCCTGTGAATGGTAATCATACATAGCAAGATATCTATGTATATTTTTTCAATCAGAGATTTCAAAAAATAATGTGATTTACGTATTAATCGTATATTTATTCTTTGGAATATCTGCCAAATATGTTTCTGTGATTTCGATCTTTTATCATCACAAGTTAGAATTATTTTTTTCTTGTCTTTTGTGATTCGTTCTATTTGATTCCTGATTGTGATTGTTCTATCAGAAAGATCGTTCATCTTTTTTTCTATGAGTGAATAATTTGTCCAATTCATGGATTGGATTTGAATGGTTGATTTGTGAATAATCTTATTATTTATTTCGGAATCTTTTCCATTTTCAGCCGTTTCATATACTTTCGCCTTGCTCAATTCAAATAAGAATATTGGGTTTACTTTTTGAATTTCCTTCATTATTCGTTTTAGAACTAGAAGTATTTTAATGATCCATCTTGTTTTTTCTTTTGAAACTTTTCGAAGTAGAAAGAAATTCTTTTTCACTTTTTTAACTTTTTTTTGGAGTTCTTTATAAATGGGTTCAAAAAAGGAAGGTCGTTTTCGGGGACTCCCAAAAGGGAGTTCCGCTTCCATTCCCCAAACTGTTAAAAAACAAAAATTGTCTTTTTTTCCTTTTTTTTTTATTTGATCTCTAGGATGAGATCGTATTTTAGATCTTTGCCAAGGTTTCAAACAGAAAGGAAATAGAATCTTTATCTGAATACCGTCTGTTAACCAATCTTTGGGAAATTCAGTTTCTGATAATTGAACACCATTATAGGTGCATTTAACATGCATTTCTCTATTCCATTCCTTCAAATCCTCATACCATTCGGGTAATTGGAATAATAACATACGGCCAATATTTTTAGCAATTATCAATGAAGGCAATACAATGTATTTTCTAAGAAAAGATTGGGTTACTAACATCAAACCTCTTATTGCTTGAGCAAATATAATGCTATCCCAAGTTTCTGATATTGCTATACGTTCATTTTCCTCTTTTTTATCTTCGTTTTTTTTCTCTTTTTCCCTTGTCTCTTCCTCCTCAAAATCAAAATGCGAAATTTTCAATTCTGGTTCTCTCCCCACCGAATTCCTAAAAATTAGATTCATCATTTCAGAGATATAAAAAGAAGAAAAAAAAAATGTTTTGTCTATTCGATCCAAAAAAAGCGGGGAATGCACATTTGCTTGAAACATTTCCCAAATAACTGTTTTACGTCTTTGAGCACGCATGGATCCTTTGATTATATCCCGACGAAAATCCGATTGTTGCGAGTAACGTATCAAAGCCACCTCTTCTGCTTGATCACTATTATTAGTATTATTTGTAGTTGTAATAGGATTGGTATTCTGATCGTTATCAGTATAAATTACTACGCGTTTGGCTTTTCTTGAACGAATTTCATGATCTTCCGTAGATTCTTCCTCATTTTCTTCCTCCTGTTCTTCCAAATCATCAGTTAATTTGTATGACCATCGAGGAACACTTTTACGGATTTCTTCTATTCCAATAGATTTATTTCTAATTATTGTTTGATCAGTTGTAATTACATCGAATACCCATTTTAAAGCTTTTGCTTGACTTTCTAAACCAATTCTTGTTTGCTCTCTCAATAAAGAATATTTTTTAAAATGCAAAATGGGTGCAGGCCCAAAAGGAAATTCTTTGATTGCGGTTAAGGAATTACCAATATAATTCAGTAATGATTCCCTATCAATCGAATTCTTTTGATGTTCAAATTTTCTGGAACTGGAATAATTAGAATTATTAGGAAGTAGCCCATAAATCTTATTTATCCAATTGATTTCTATGGAATCTTCCGTATCTGTAGAAGTGATTAAATCATTCATGATTGTATGTGAATAGAATTTTTTTATTGTTCCACGACATGGTCCCCTCAAAAAGGGGTCATACGTTTTGGGCAAGTATTTTTGTTCATTTTCATCATTGCATAATCTGGTCCTTTTTTCGAGCATATCTAGAGCAAGAAATCCCTTTTCTTTTTCTAGAGCTTTTGTTCGACTTATTAATTCATTGTTCAAGTTGTACTTTTTTTGCTCATTGGTATAAACCCAATAATGATACTGATCCACATGGGATAATTTTTC